ATTTTGGTGTGTGGGGGTTTGTWTTTCTGTCTCAATTTCTAGTGGAAAATTTTATTAAAAAAATAGCGGTATAATAATTTATGATATGGGTGGTCTAGGGTTAATGTTTGGTAGTGCTGGACTGTCTTCCCGTGTGTCATTGTCCTATTTTTGGGGTTTGGTAGGACTTTAAGGTGGCCTTGGGGTGGTGGTTTAGCGGGGGGGNNNGGGGGTAAGGGGGGGGGTTTGGCAATAGAAACCAGTATATTAAGCACGCGCGCGTATGCGTATGCGTATGCGTATGCGTATGCGTATGCGTATGCGTATGCGTATGCGTATGCGTATGCGTATGCGTATGCGCAAGGCGTGCTGAACAGTTATGTCCTGTGACCATTGACTGAATAACACCTTATGGTTGGTGATGCTGACGTACCATCGTTCCATCCTAAGTCCAGCTACAAGTTAATTGACTGCGTCGAGGCCGGTTTGAGGCCGTAGGTGAGTCGGTGCGATTACCCCCCCCCAAAAAAAAAAATACCAAATGTATGGCAGTGTAGGGATGCAAGATCACGGTAGTTCTTGTCACGAATCCATCGAGATGTCTTATTTAAGGGGAAAGAATGGACGGTTCTAGGTGAGATGGCCCTGAAGAAAGAACCAGATGCCAGATATAGTTCCAGTTTAGAAACCCCCACGGTTTATGGGCCCGGAGCGAGGAGAGGGACACTTGCTTGGCGGGTTGCTGGTTTCTCGGGAGTTGGTGGTTAAGGGATCCCGGTTGGTGGAGGTTCGTGTACGACGTTTTACTGACACAATGCCTTATATGATCTGCATGGGGTAAATAGGTTTATGTACGATTATACATAGTATGTCCTATGTAAGATTATACATGTATAGTATGTTATGATATGCATGGGGTAGATAGGTTTATGTACGATTATACATGATATGTCCTATGTAAGATTATGCATATATAGTATATCATGATATGCATGGGGTAAGTAAATTTATGCACGATTATACATAGGACGTACCAAGGGGTACGTCCTATGTATTGTTAGCAAGGAGTAGTTTAGGTAGAATATCAGCTTTGGGAGTTGATGGTGGAGCGTTAGAATGTTTCCTCCTTGATGTGCCTTAGGAAACGGTTGTGTTTCATTTATGGTTTACAAGACCATGGTAATAGTTATACTACTAGGGCTGTCTTCATTTTATGAGTTTGTTCTCGATAAGTCCGGCTAGGGGTATTAGGACGAGAATAATAGTAAAGTACGAGATTGAGGCCATTTGGCCGATGATGATAAATGGGTGCTCGACTGGTTGGCCTCCAATTCATGTTAGAATAAGCAGGTTAGCGGCTAGTGTTCAGAAGAGACATTGACTAATGGGGCGGAATATTAGGCTTCGTTGTTTGGCCGTGTGGAGCATTGGAATAATTGCTAGAATTAGGATAGAGCAGGCCAGGGCTAGTACTCCTCCCAGTTTGTTGGGAATTGATCGTAGGATTGCGTAGGCGAATAGGAAGTATCATTCTGGTTTGATGTGAGGGGGCGTGCTAAGGGGGTTTGCGGGGGTGTAGTTGTCCGGGTCTCCCAGTAGGTCGGGGGAGAATAGTACTAGGGTTATTAGGAAGAGAATTGTGAGGAATAGGCCTAGGATGTCTTTGATGGTGTAGTATGGGTGGAATGGAATTGCGTCTATATTTGATGAGATGCCGATGGGGTTGTTGGAGCCTGTCTCGTGCAGGAAGAGCAGGTGGACTACTACGAAGGCTGTGATGATAAATGGCAGGATAAAGTGGAAAGCAAAGAATCGTGTCAGGGTGGCTTTGTCTACGGAGAAACCTCCTCAAATTCATTCTACAAGGTCGGTTCCGATGTAGGGGATGGCTGATAGGAGGTTGGTAATTACAGTGGCTCCTCAGAACGATATTTGTCCTCATGGGAGGACGTAGCCCATGAATGCTGTGGCTATTACTGTTAGGAGTAGAATAATTCCGATGTTTCAGGTTTCTATAAATAGGTAGGATCCGTAGTATAGTCCTCGGCCCACATGGATGTATAGGCATATAAAGAATAGGGAGGCTCCGTTGGCGTGGAGGTAGCGAATTAGTCATCCGTAGTTTACGTCTCGGCAGATATGGGTGACAGATGAGAAGGCGGTGAGTGTATCTGAGGTGTAGTGTATGGCTAGAAATAGGCCTGTGAGGATTTGGATGGCGAGACAGATGCCTAGTAGTGAGCCGAAGTTTCATCACGCTGAGATGCTTGTTGGAGTTGGTAGGTCGATGAATGATTCATTGATAATTTTGAGGAGGGGGTGGTTTTTGCGGATGTTTGTCATTTGGTTCTTGTAGTTGAATTTACAACGGTGGTTTTTCATATCATTGGTCATGGTTGGTAGCCATGCTGGAACTATGATATATGTAGTGTTCTTGTTGAGTGTGGTTTTTGTTGTTAGCTTTGTCGGCTTTTCTTCGAAGCCGTCTCCTATTTATGGTGGCTTGGGGCTGATTGTTGGGGGTGGGGTTGGGTGTGGAATTGTAATGTGTCTTGGTGGGTCTTTTTTGGGGTTAATGGTGTTCTTGGTTTATTTGGGGGGTATGTTGGTGGTTTTTGGTTATACTACTGCCATGGCTACGGAGGAGTATCCTGAAGCTTGGGGGTCTAATGCTGTTATTTTGGGGGGTCTGGTTGCGGGCTTGTTGTTTGAGGTGGCAGTGATTGTTTGGTTGGCTAGTGATGGTGGGATGGGGTCGGCGTTTTGTGGGTTAAAGGATATGGAGGACTGGGTAGTTTTAGGGAATAATGATTTGACTTTGGTTCGTGAGGATTTTGTTGGTGGGTCGGCTTTATATAGTTATGGGAGCTGGCTGGTAGTTGTGGCTGGGTGGTCTTTGTTTGTAAGTATTTTTATTGTGATTGAGATCACTCGCGGGCGTTAGAGAAATAGTAGGCCAGCTAGGGATAGGGAGATTAGGAAAGATAGGAAGTATAGCTTGATCAGGCCTTTTTGGTTGGATGTGGCTATGGATGCTGAAAGTTGGAGTTCGGAAATGCTCTTTGGGATGATTTTTTCTAGTCAGACTAAGTCTAGGAGCGAGGCCAGGTTTTGGCTTATTAGTAAGCTGTAATATGGGGCTGCTCGATGTATGGTGTTTGGGTAGAAACCTAGTAAGGAGGAGAATGAGTGCACGTGGGTTGGGCGGGTGGTTTGTAGGTTGTGTGTGATTTGGCTTAGCTCTATCGCAAGAATAAATCCTATGATTGTGACGATAAGTGCTGTCAGTTTTAGGTGGCTTGGTATGGTGGTTTGTGGTATTGTTAGGGGTGGGATAAAGTTTGAGATTAGGAAGCCGGCAAAAATGCTTCCCAGTGTTAGTCGTTTGATTGGGTTTAATAGGGCTGGGTTGTTTTCATTGATTAGGATAAGGCTTGGGAATCGTGGTTGGTTAAGGAGGGCGAAGAAGATAAGTCGGGTGCTGTATATGGCTGTGAAAGAGGTGGCTACTAGAGTGATTAGAAGGGCTCAGGCGTTTAAATAGGATGTGTTTGCCGCTTCGATAATGAGGTCTTTGGAGTAGAAGCCTGTAAGGAATGGTATTCCTGTCAGTGCAAGGCTTCCGATTATTAGGGCGGTTGAGGTGAAGGGTAATGCTTTTAGTAGGCCGCCTATTTTTCGGATATCTTGTTCGTTGTTGAGGCTGTGGATGATGGATCCGGAGCATATAAATAATATGGCTTTGAAGAAGGCGTGTATGCAGATGTGAAGGAACGCTAGATGGGGTTGATTTAGTCCGATGGTGACTACCATTAGGCCTAGTTGGCTTGAGGTTGAGAAGGCGACGATTTTTTTGATGTCGTTTTGTGTTAGGGCGCAGATGGCGGTGAATAGAGTGGTAATGGCTCCCAGGCATAGGGTGAGTGTTAGTACGAAGGCGTTGTTTTGTAGGAGCGGGTGGAATCGCACTAATAGGAAGACTCCTGCCACTACTATGGTGCTTGAGTGTAGTAGTGCTGACACTGGGGTGGGTCCTTCTATTGCTGATGGTAGTCAGGGGTGCAGTCCGAATTGGGCTGATTTTCCTGCTGCGGCCAGGAGGAGTCCTAGCAGGGGTAGAGAGTTGTTGGGGTTTAATGTGAGGATTTGTTGTATGTCTCATGAGTTTAGGTGTATGAGGAATCATGTTATTGCTATGATAAGGCCAATGTCTCCAATTCGGTTGTATAAGATTGCTTGCAGGGCTGCGGTGTTGGCGTCTGTGCGTCCATATCATCATCCGATGAGGAGGAATGATATGATTCCTACTCCTTCTCATCCGATGAAGAGCTGGAATATATTGTTGGCGGTCACTAGAATGATTATTGTGATTAGAAATAGGAGCAAGTACTTGAAGAATCGGTTGATGTGTGGATCTGAGTGTATGTATCATAACGAGAATTCTATGATAGATCAGGTGACAAATAATGCGATTGGCACAAAGGTGATTGAGAAGAAGTCTAGTTTGAAGCTTATGGATAATTTTATGGTTTGAATTGTCATTCAGTGTCAGTTTGAGATGAATACTTCTTGTCCTGAGTGCAGGAAAATTATGGCTGGGATCATGCTGGTTGCAAATGCGTATGAGACAGAGGTTGTTACGTAGCGGGGGTAGAGTTTGGTTTTGTACGTGTTAGAGTAGGATAGTATGATTGGGGTTGTGAGGATAACTAGCGTAATCATGGTTAGGGGGGTTATTAGGTTAATTACTTTTATTTGGATTTGCACCAAGTTTTTGGTTCCTAAGACCAATGGATTACTGTTATCCTATAAAAGTAAGAAAGCCATGCTTGTTATGCGTGGTAGGCAGGAGTTAGCAGTTCCTGCAGTACTTTCTTGGTGAATAAGAATTTTTAGGTTCTGTTACTAGGTTCACAGTCTAGGGTTTTTGGTAAACTATATTCACAATATAAGGGTCCTAGGATGATTTTAGGGTTGATTGAAAGTAGAAGAATTGGTAAGAGGTGCATGAGTATAAGAGTGTTTTCTCGTGTGAATGTTGGTTTAATGGAGTGAGTGTGGTAAGTAAGTTTTCCTCGTTGAGTAGTGATGAGTATGTAGAGAGAATATAGGGCTGTGATTAGTATGTTAAGTCCTACGAGCATGATTGTAAAGTAGGATCAGGTGAATGTCGTGATGGCTACGAGCAGTTCCCCGATTAGGTTAATTGTGGGTGGTAGTGCTAGGTTACTTAGGCTTGCTAGTAGTCATCAGGAGGCTATGAGGGGTAGTAGGCTTTGCAATCCTCGGGCTAGGATTATGGTACGGCTGTGGGTTCGTTCGTAGTTTGTGTTGGCTAAACAGAATAGTAGTGAGGACGTGAGTCCGTGTGCGATTATTAGTGCTGTAGCCCCTATGAAACTTCAGGGTGTTTGGATTAGAATGGCTATGATTACTAGGGCTATGTGACTGACTGACGAGTAAGCGATTAGTGATTTTAGGTCTGTTTGGCGTAGGCAAATTGAGCTTGTTATTACTATGCCCCATAGTGAGAGTATCATGAATGGGTAGGCTATGTGCTCTGTGGTGGGGTCTAGGATTATCGTGATTCGTATTATGCCGTAGCCCCCTAGTTTTAGAAGGATGGCTGCCAGCACCATTGAGCCTGCGATTGGTGCTTCTACGTGTGCTTTTGGTAGTCAAAGGTGTAGGCCGTAGAGTGGTATTTTTACCATGAATGCTATTATGCATGCCAGTCATATAAGTTTAGATGTCCATGAGTGGGGTAGCGTTGGGGCTCAGTATTGGACGATAAGTAGGTTTAGTGATCCGATGGTATTCTGCATATAGATTAGGATGACCAGCAGGGGCAGAGATCCGGCTAGTGTGTAGAATAGGAAGTAGTATCCCGCGTTCAAGCGTTCTGCTTGGTTCCCTCATCGGGTGATAATAATAAGGGTTGGAATGAGTGTAGCTTCGAACAGGATATAAAATAAGATTAGTTCTGTGGCGGTGAAGGTTATAATGAGGAGTGCTTGGAGTGAAATAAGCATGGAAATGTAGAGTTTTTTTCGGGTGATGGTCTCCTTGGCTAGGTGGGACTGGCTTGCAATGATTATTAGGGGTAGTAGTCATGTGGTGAGGATGACTAATGGTGTTGAGAGTGGGTCAGCGAAGAATATGATTGAGAAATTTAGGTTGGAGTTTGTCGTTTGGAAGAGCATGGAAAGGCTGATCAGGCTGATCATGATGCTGTGGGTTGTGGTGTTGATTCAGATGTGGTTCTTTTTGGATAGTCAAGTTAGGGGGATGAGCATTAGGGTTGGGATGATCAGTTTTAGCATTGTAGCAGGTTTAGGTTTTGTACGTAATCTAGGCCGTAGGTGTTGGATACTATGATTAGTAGGGCTAGGCCCACGGCGGCTTCACAGGCGGCGAAGACTATTAAGATAATTGGTATTATGGTGGATATAGTGAAGTGTGTGTTTAAGATTATGAGGGTGCTCAGTACGAATAGGGATAATATTATGCCTTCCAGACATAGTAGGGAGGATATTATGTGTGATCGGTATACTAAGAGTCCTACTAGGGCCACTATAAATGCTACGAGTACGTTTGAGTAGATTGTTGGCATGTGGTAGCTATGAACTAAATCATAGTTTATTGAGTCGAAATCAGTTGTTTTAGGCTAAACTAGCTACCATATTCAGTTCATTCTAGTCCTTTTTGAAGTCATTCGTAGGCTAGTCCTAGTGCTAGCAGTGAGACCAGGAACAGGGCTGTGGTTAGTATGGGGGTTAGGTTGTTGGTTTGTGAGGCTCACGGTAATGGAAGTAGAAGGGCGATTTCAAGGTCGAATAACAAGAAGGTGATGGCTACTAAAAAGAATTTTATAGAGAATGGGAGTCGGGCAGATCCTATTGGGTCGAAGCCGCATTCGTATGGGCTTGATTTTTCAGCGTACACATTTAGTTGGGGTAGTCAGAATGCGATAAGGACGAGGAGGGAGGATAAGGATGTGTTGATGATCAGGGTAATTGCTAGGTTTATTGCTCTCTTTCGGGTCCGTGCCGAAACTAGCTGATTGGAAGTCAGTGGTACTACTTAATACTAAGAGAGCAGGATCCTCATCAGTAGATGGATACGTAGAGGAATAGTCATACTACGTCTACGAAGTGTCAGTATCAGGCAGCGGCTTCAAATCCGAAATGGTGGTTGGATGTGAAGTGGAATTTCATTTGTCGCATAAAGCACACAACTAGAAATGATGAGCCGATGATTACGTGGAGTCCGTGGAACCCTGTTGCTACGAAGAAAGTGGATCCGTATACGCCATCGGAGATGGTGAATGGTGCTTCGAAGTATTCCGAGGCTTGTAGTAGGGTGAAGTAGATTCCTAGGGCGATGGTGATGAATAGGGCTTGAAGCATGTGTTTTCGGTGTCCTTCCATCAGACTGTGATGGGCCCATGTGATTGATACACCGGAGGCAAGGAGTACTGAGGTGTTTAGTAATGGGACTTCGAGTGGGTTTAGGGGGTGGATTCCTGTTGGGGGCCAGCAGCCTCCTAGTTCAGGTGTGGGGGCAAGGCTTGAGTGGTAGAAGGCTCAGAAGAATCCGGCGAAGAAGAATACCTCTGATACGATGAACAGAATTATACCGTATCGTAACCCTTTTTGTACGACGGTTGTATGGTGGCCTTGGAATGTGCTTTCTCGGATGACGTCTCGTCATCATTGGTATATTGTTAGGAAGTTGGTGGTTAGGCCTAGTGTTAGTAAGATTACGGAGTTGAAGTGGAATCATATGGCCAGACCTGAGGTTATCAGCAGGGCTGATAGTGCTCCTGTTAGTGGTCAAGGGCTAGGGTTTACTATGTGGTAGGCATGTGTTTGGTGGGTCATTAGGTGTTGTCGTGTAGGTACAGGCTTACTAAGAGTGTGAAGACGTAGGCTTGGATGATGGCTACGGCGAACTCTAGAATTGTAAGTAGAACTAGGATGATAAATGTGAGTGTGGCTGTTGTAGGGCTGATGGACATTAGTGCGAGGGTGGCGCCACCGATTAAGTGCATGAGCAGGTGACCTGCTGTAATGTTTGCGGTCAGTCGAATAGCTAGGGCCATGGGTTGGATGAATAGGCTGATTGTTTCAATGATTACTAGCATTGGGATCAGGGGTGCGGGGGTTCCTTGTGGGAGGAAATGGGCTAATGAGGCTTTGGTCTTGTGGCGAAAGCCTGTGACGACCGCGCCGGCTCATAGGGGGATTGCTATGGCTAGGTTTATGGATAGTTGGGTGGTTGGGGTGAAGGTGTGTGGTAGGAGGCCCAGAAGATTTGTTGTGCCGATGAAGGTGATGAGTGACACCAGTATGAGGGCTCATGTGCGCCCTTTGGCGTTGTGGATGTTCATTATTTGTTTTAGGATCATACTTACCAGTCATTGTTGGATGGCTACGATTCGGTTATTGATCAGGCGTACAGGGGTTGGGAATAAGATGCTTGGGAATATGATGATTAGTGTGACAATCGGTAATCCTATCATTGTAGGTGTTGCGAATGAGGCAAATAAGTTTTCGTTCATTTTGTTTCTCAGGGGGTTGCGTGTTTTGGTTTTTTTGTTGTGGTAGGTTGTGGTTGGCAGGACGAGCTGTGTTTGGTGAATTTTAATTGTATGATGATGAATAGCGTAGTAAGTATTGATAAAATAACTGTGAATCATGTTGATGTGTCTAGTTGAGGCATTTCATTGAGGAGAGATTTATTACACTCTCAGTCTTTAACTTAAAAGGTTAATGCTATTCTAGCATCTCAAGGAATTTAAAGTATAGATGTTGATCAATTTTCGAAGTGTTTTAGTGGGACTAGTTCTAGGACAATTGGTATAAAGCTATGGTTGGATCCGCAGATCTCTGAGCATTGGCCATAATACAGCCCGGGACGGGTTGATATCAGGGTAGCTTGGTTTAATCGACCTGGGATTGCATCTGTTTTTAGGCCCAGGGATGGTACAGCTCATGAGTGCAGTACGTCTTCTGATGAGATTAGTATGCGAATGGGTAGTTCCATTGGTAGAACAAGCCGGTTGTCTACTTCTAAAAGCCGGAGTTCGCCTGGTTTTAAGTCTGCTGTTGGGATTATGTACGAGTCGAAGTTTAGGTCTTCGTAATCCGTGTATTCATAGCTTCAATATCATTGGTGTCCTATGGCCTTGATGGTTAGTAGCGGGTTGTTAATTTCGTCTATTATGTAAAGGATTCGTAGGGATGGCAGTGCGATCAGGATCAGGATAATGGCTGGCAGGATGGTTCACACTGTCTCTACTTCTTGGGCATCCATTGTACTTGTGTGGGTGAGTTTTGTTGTTAGTATAACTGTAATAATGTAAAGTACTAGGGAGCTGATTAGGAATACGATTATAAGTGTGTGGTCGTGGAAGTGTAGTAGTTCTTCTATAATGGGTGATGTGGCGTCTTGAAATCCTAGTTGGAGTGGATATGGCATAGAAGGCATAAAGGGATTTAACCTATAATTTAACTTYGACAAAGTTATATAACTGTTTTATTAATGCCTTATGTGGAGAAAGCCATAGGGGCTATGAGGCTGGCTTGAAACCAGTTTTTGGGGGTTCGACTCCTTCCTTTCTCGGTTATACTTTTACGTAGGCGGGTTCTTCGAATGTGTGGTAGGGTGGGGGACATCCGTGTAACCACTCGACGTTGGTTGGTGTGAGTTCGACTATTGAGACTTCTCGTTTTGATGCGAATGCCTCTCAAATCATGAAGATTATTAGTATAACTGCTGTAAGTGAGATGAAAGATCCTATTGATGATAGTGTGTTTCACATTGTGTACGCGTCGGGGTAGTCCGAGTAACGTCGTGGCATGCCTGATAGGCCTAGGAAGTGTTGGGGGAAGAATGTTAGGTTCACGCCTACAAATATGATGATGAAGTGAATTTTGGCTCATGTTAGGTTTAAAGTGTAGCCTGTGAAGAGAGGGAATCAGTGGACGAAGCCGCCCATGATGGCGAACACAGCTCCTATTGAGAGGACGTAGTGGAAGTGAGCTACTACGTAGTATGTGTCGTGTAGTACAATGTCTAGGGATGAGTTAGCTAGTACGATTCCAGTGAGACCTCCCACCGTGAATAGAAAGATGAAGCCCAGGGCTCATAATATTGCTGGTGATCATTTGATATTTCCGCCGTGTAATGTGGCTAGTCAGCTGAATACTTTCACTCCCGTGGGAATGGCAATGATTATTGTGGCTGATGTGAAGTAGGCCCGTGTGTCCACGTCTATTCCTACTGTGAATATGTGGTGGGCTCAGACGATAAAGCCTAGGAAACCAATTGATATTATAGCTCACACCATCCCCATGTAACCGAATGGTTCTTTTTTGCCGGAATAGTAGGTGACGATGTGTGAAATTATTCCAAATCCAGGTAGGATTAGGATGTAGACTTCCGGGTGTCCGAAAAATCAGAATAGATGTTGGTAGAGGATAGGATCACCTCCGCCAGCTGGGTCAAAGAATGTGGTGTTTAGATTTCGATCTGTTAGGAGTATGGTGATTCCAGCGGCAAGGACTGGTAGGGATAGTAGTAGCAGCACCGCTGTGATTAATACGGATCAGACGAATAGTGGGGTTTGATACTGGGTTATGGCCGGGGGTTTTATATTAATGATGGTTGTGATGAAGTTGATTGCCCCTAGAATAGATGATACTCCTGCTAGGTGTAAAGAGAAGATAGTGAGGTCTACGGATGCCCCTGCGTGGGCCAGGTTGCCTGCTAGTGGGGGGTAGACCGTTCATCCCGTTCCTGCCCCGGCTTCGACTATTGATGATGCGAGCAGTAGTAAGAATGAGGGGGGAAGGAGCCAGAAGCTCATGTTGTTTATCCGTGGGAATGCTATGTCGGGGGCGCCAATTATTAGTGGTACTAATCAGTTGCCGAATCCCCCGATCATAATTGGTATAACTATGAAGAAGATTATGACGAATGCATGGGCAGTCACGATTACATTATAGATCTGGTCATCTCCTAGTAACGTTCCTGGTTGTCCCAGTTCAGCTCGGATAAGCAGGCTCAGGGCGGTACCCACTATTCCGGCTCATGCGCCGAACAGTAAATATAAGGTTCCAATGTCTTTGTGGTTTGTTGAGAAGAATCATCGGGTGATGAACATAGGTAAAATGGCTGAGTAAGCATTAGACTGTAAATCTAAAGACAAAGGTGAAGTCCTTTTTTTGCCAGGCTCCGATGTATATACTTGAATTGCAAATTCAAGGAAGCAGTTTCAGACGCTGCCGGGGCTTCTCCCGCCTTTTTTTCCCGCGGCGGGAGAAGTAGATTGAGGCCAGGTGATTAAGGCGTTTAGCTGTTAACTAAAATTTCGTGGGGTTGGAGCCCATCAATCTAGTGAGGACTTAGCTTAATTAAAGCGTCCGGTTTGCATCCGGGAGATGTGGGGTGTAGTCTTGCAGTCTTTAGTTCAGGGGTTAAGTAGCGTGTACTTGCTTAGGGCTTTGAAGGCCCTTGGTCTTGTTTAACCTAAACCCCTAGTTTAGGATTGTTAGTATAGGAGTTAGTGGGATTATTATTGTAGATATGATGATTAGGGCTGATGTGAGTGGTGGGAATTTTGTTGATTTAATTTTTCATTTTATTTTTATGTTGTTGGTAGAGGGGAATATGGTGAGTGATGTTGAGTAGATTAGTCGCATATAGAAGTAGAGGTTTAGTAGTGCTAGTATGGCTATGATGGTGGGGAGCAAGATTATGTTGTTTTTTGTAAGTTCCTGGATGATTATTCATTTAGGGATGAAGCCTGATAGTGGGGGTAGTCCTCCTATTGAGAGTAGTGTTGTTAGGGCGGCGGCGGTTAGGATTGGGGTTTTGTTTCACATGTGTGATATTGATAGGGTGGTAGTGGATGAGCTGGTGATGAATAGGATGAATATAGTGATTGTCATTATTAGGTAAATCACTAGGTTGAGGATTGTGAGGGATGGGTTGAATGAGATGATGGCTGTTATTCATCCCATGTGTGCGATGGATGAGTAGGCTATGATCTTTCGTAGTTGTGTTTGGTTGAGGCCTCCTCATCCTCCAATTATAATAGATAGGGTGGCTATGGCGAGTATTATGTTGAAGTTGATGGTAGGGTGGATTTGGAACATTACTGCCAGGGGGGCTAGTTTTTGTCATGTGAGGAGGATCATGCCTGGTGTGAGTGGGGTTCCTTGGGTTACTTCTGGGACTCAGAAGTGGAATGGGGCTAATCCTAGTTTTATGGCTAGTGCGATTGTTATGATGTAGGATGCTATTGGGTTAAATATTTTTATGATTGTTCATTGGCCAGAGTGGGTTAGATTAATGATTACGGCCAGCATTAGGAGCATAGATGCTGTTGCCTGGGTTAGGAAGTACTTGGTTGCTGCTTCTGTGGATCGGGGGTTTGGTTTGATCATTAGAATCGGGATTATAGAGAATATGTTTATTTCTAGTCCTATTCAGATTAGTAGTCAGTGAGAGCTAATTATGGTGATTGTCGTTCCTAGGAATAGGCTGAGTAAAATGATGGAAAAGATGATGGGGTTTATTAGTATGGGAAGGTTGTGAACCTACATTTTCGGGGTATGGGCCCGATAGCTTGTTTAGCTGACCTTACTTAGAGTGTGGTGTAATATGGGAGCACGGAGATTTTTGATTTCTCAGGTGAAGGTTCAAGTCCTACGACTCTAGGAACGAGAGGGTTATAACCTCTATGTTTTACTCTATCAAAGTAATTCTTTTGTCAGACACGTTCCTATATGTGTGGTGGGATTCCCGCTAGTATTGTGGGGGTTGATACGTGCAGTATGCATAGTGCTAGGGTTAGTGGTAGGAAGCTTTTTCATAGAAGGTGTATTAGTTGGTCGTAGCGAAATCGTGGGTATGACGCTCGTACTCATAGGAATGTGACGGTTAGGAGGAGGGTTTTTGTGACAAAGTTGACCGTGAATAGTTCTGGGAATAGGGGGTTGTGTAGGGCTCCTAGGAATAGGATTGTTGTTAGGGCATTTATTATGATGATGTTGGTGTACTCGGCTATGAAGAACAGGGCGAATGGTCCTGCTGCATATTCTACGTTAAATCCAGATACGAGTTCTGATTCGCCTTCGGTGAGATCAAATGGGGCTCGGTTAGTTTCAGCTAGTGTTGAGATGAATCATATTATCGCTAGGGGTCATAGTGGGAAGATCAGTCATAGGTGTTCTTGGGTGGTGGTTAGGGTAGATAGCGTGAATGAGCCATTTAGTATTATGATCGATAGGAGGATGATGGCTAGGGTTACTTCATAGGAGATTGTTTGTGCTACTGCCCGCAGGGCTCCGATGAGAGCATATTTTGAGTTGGAGGCTCATCCTGATCACAGGATTGAGTACACCGCTAGACTGGATAGGGCTAGGATGAATAGCACCCCTAGGTTTAGGTTTACGAGTGGATGTGGTATGGGTATTGGAATTCATATGGATAGGGCTAGGGAGAAGGCTAGTGTGGGGGCTAGAATAAATATGGTTTTTGATGATGTTAGTGGTCGTAAGGGTTCTTTGATAAATAGTTTGATTGCATCAGCGATTGGTTGGAGTAGGCCGTATGGTCCTACGACGTTTGGGCCTTTGCGTAGTTGCATATAGCCTAGGATTTTTCGTTCGACTAGTGTTAGGAAGGCTATTGCTAGGAGGATTGGGATGATTAGGCATAAAATATTTATTAAGAACATTGTGTTAAGAAGAGGAGTTGAACCTCTGGTTATAAAGGTTTAAGTCTTACGCAATTACCTGTCTCTGCCATCTTAACGTAGCTCTGGGTTTGAGCATTGGTTGGTGTAAGTTGTCTGGATTTAGATTAGTTTCATCCATTATGTTTAGGGTGCGTGTATAAGGTTGGCCCCATTTCTCTTGTCCTTTCGTACTGGGAGAAATTAGTTATAGATAGAAACCGACCTGGATTGCTCCGGTCTGAACTCAGATCACGTAGGACTTTAATCGTTGAACAAACGAACCTTTAATAGCGGCTGCACCATTTGGGTGTCCTGATCCAACATCGAGGTCGTAAACCCTATTGTCGATATGGGCTCTAGAATAGGATTGCGCTGTTATCCCTGGGGTAACTGGTTCCGTTGATCAATACTTTGGGTCAATAAGTGATATGGTGGACTTTGACTTGTGAGTCTTGGTGCTTATCATTCGGAGGTTTTGTTCTGCTCCGAGGTCACCCCAACCGAAATTGACGGCTCATGGTACGGGTGTTTGTTCCATGTTGGGTGTTGGGTGGTCGTTGATTGAGCCGGTTAATTTAAGCTCCGCAGGGTCTTCTCGTCTTATATGGTTATTCCCGCCTCTTCACGGGAAGGTCAATTTCACTGATTGGAAATGGGAGACAGTTGAATCCTCGTTTGGCCATTCATACAGGTCCTTAATTAGAGAACAAGTGATTATGCTACCTTTGCACGGTCAGGGTACCGCGGCCGTTGAACATGTGTCACTGGGCAGGCAGTGCCTCTAATAGTTGTAATGCTAGAGGTGATGTTTTTGGTAAACAGGCGGGATTCGTGTTTGCCGAGTTCCTTCCATTTCTTTAGATCTTTCCGGTGTGCGTACCTGTGTTGGGTTAACAGTGACTGTGGAATGGTATTATTTAGTGGTTTGTAGTTGCCTTGCTGTTAATTGTCAGTGGGGTATCCGTTCTGACGTAAGCTTACGCTCAGGAGAAAAAATTCTTGTTACTGATGTTAACATTGTCTCTTCTATTTAGTAATAGATTGGCCCAGTGTTAGGTGTCAGGAGGTGGCCAGGTCGTTTGTGGGATTTGTGTTGGTGTTGTTTATTTGAGCTTGAACGCTATCTTTATTGGTGGCTGCTTTTGGGCCAACAATGGATAAGTGTGTGTGGCTTACTCTCTGACTTAGGTTTAGTCCTTGCTTCAATAGAGCTGTACCCCTATTGACTATATTTAAAATTTACAGTAGGATTGGTTTAGGCAGGTTCTTGGGGTAAATTTTAAGTTGAACTAATATTCTGTCTTGGGCAACCAGCTATCACCAGGCTCGGTTGGCTTTTCACCTCTACTTACAGATCTTCTCACTATTTTGCAACATAGACGAGTTGGTTCTGTTACTGTCCGTAAGTAGCTCGTCTGGTTTCGGGGTGCTTGACTGAAGTGCTCTTTGCCAAGGGTGTTCTGGTTAACTCATTATGCAAAAGGTACAAGTGTTAGTCTTTGCTGTTTTATACTGTGGAGTGGTCTTTCATCTTTCCCTTACGGTACTTTTTCTATAGCGCCAATATAAGAATTTCTATCTCCTATACTTTAAATGTGGGGTAAATGGTTTGTTTGATTGTCATGTGGTGGTTGCGTTGGGTGGTTTTTGGGCTAGGTTTGGTTCAAAGCGGTCAGTATATCTGAAGTCTTCCGGGTGTAAGCCGGATGCTTTGTTTAAGCTACGCTTTGATCGTCCAAACACACTTTCCAGTATGTTTACCTTGTTACGACTTGTCTCTTCTCATATTGTGGTTTGGCGGGTAAAATGTTTGTCGTGGTTTTGAATAATTGAAGAGGGTGACGGGCGGTGTGTGCGTGCTTTATGGCCCGGTTCAGTTGGGCTCTCTATTCCCAGCTTACTACTAAATCCGCCTTATGCTTAAGGATTTTCATTAAGGTTTTTGTTGGTGTTCTAGTTTTAGAAAATGTAGCCCATTTCTTCCCATCCCATGGGCTACACCTTGACCTAACGTTTTTGTGTGGATTATTGTGCTCACTTTAGTTCCTTGTGGGGTCTGCTGAAGATGGCGGTATATAGGCTGTATTAGCAAGGGATGGTCAGGTGTAGCGGGGTTTATCGATTATAGAACAGGCTCCTCTAGAGGGGTGTAAAGCACCGCCAAGTCCTTTGAGTTTTAAGCCGTTGCTAGTAGTACTCTGGCGAACAATTTTGTTTGTGAATTGTCTTGGTTTAGGGCTAGGCATAGTGGGGTATCTAATCCCAGTTTGGGTCCTAGCTATCGTGTATTCGGATTTGTTAAAGTCACTTTCGTGGTATATTTTTGTTCTAGCTGGGGCTTTTTACAGCGCAGTCAGAGTTTAACTTTATTTGTTGTATTGTCCTAAACACGCTTTACGCCGGGGATTATTAATTTGGGTTAATCGTATGACCGCGGTTGCTGGCACGAGATTTACCAACCCTGTGTGGTAGCATAACTTAGTCGAGCTTTCGCTCATTGCTTAATTTTTATCACTGCTGTGTCCCGTGGGGGCGTGGTTGAGCAAAGCGTTGTGAGCTACTGATGTGATCAGTGCACTTGATGCTTGCTCCTTTTGGTCTAAGTAGGGACCTGGAGGGCATTCTCACTGGGGTGTTGATGCTTGCATGTGTAATTTTGCTGTGAATTAATAATAAGGCCAGGACCAGACCTGTTTGTCTACGGAGTCATTTAGGCTCATTTAGGCATTTTCAGTGCCTTGCTTTGTTTTAAGCTACATGGAC